GTAATAGTACAGGCTCCCATAGCAATGACATATTTTGGTTCAGGCATTTGCTCATATAATCTTACTAAAGAAGGAGCCATTTTCATTGTTACTGTTCCAGCTGTTAAAATTAGGTCTGCTTGCCTAGGACTCGACCTTGGTACTAATCCATAACGATCAAAGTCGAATCGTGAGCCTATTAATGAAGCAAATTCAATGAAACAGCAACTGGTACCATAGAGAAGAGGCCATAAACTGGAAAGTCTTGACCAATTCGAAAGATCATTCGATGTAGTTGAAATAACTGAATTAGGGGATGTTTGGTCAAGTAATGGAAAATCAATCAAATTCATAACTGTCTCAATGTAATCTTTTCCTTCTTTTTTATTTTTTTGATTGTCTGAATATTCAGCTAAGACCATTCCAATGCTCCTTTTCGCCATGCATAAACTAAACCAACAATTAGGATAAGCACGAAAATTAAAGCTTCTATAAATACGGATACACCCAATACATCGAAACTCATTGCCCATGGATAAAGAAAGACCGTTTCAACATCAAAAACAACAAAAACTAGAGCAAACATGTAATAGCGGATTCGGAATTGTACCCAAGCGTCTCCCATGGGTTCTATACCTGATTCATAACTAGAGAGCTTCTCTGGTCCTTCACTAATCGGAGCTAAAACTCCGGAAATTACAAATGCCAAGATAGGAATAGCACCCGATATTATTAGAAATGCCCAGAAAATATCATATTCGTGAAGCAGAAACATAAATATACTCCTATTAATGTGGAATAGGCTGAATTATTCGATTTGAATTGAAATTGTCAATTCATCCAGAACTTCTTAGGCGAAAAAGCAAATTTTTTGATCAAACCCGTATAGTTTAGAGTTTGTTTTCTATAGGGCATGTCCTGTTTAAAGATTCATACAACGGAACCCCACTTATATTTATTTTGCATTTCGATTCCATTTACATATAGTGTAGATATAGGATGCTCTTACACAAACAAAACTCTCTTACTTTGTCTCGGTTTCTTCCTAAAAACAAAATATAGTAAAGTAATTAAATACAAATACTAAAATAGTACATAAATATACTATAACTATAATAGTAATAAATAATACTAATAATATCTATTATATTAGTATAACTATGTTTTTGTTTTTATAGTTTAGTTAATTTTATTTAGAATTCATTTCGAATTTCCAATTGAATTTATCTATATTATATATTTATATTATATATTTATTTATATTCGAATATTCGAATTTGATTTCCCTTGGGGTAAAATGACTAGGGATTTCTAGCATATTCTACTTGAAGTATTCTTTTCATTAAAATCCAGGTAGAAAATCGTTGCTTCTATTGATTCGATAGGAATACATAAACATAATCTAATACATCGAACTATTATATTCTATTTTATCTCCCTTCCTTGATCCTAGATTTCATCTCTATTTTCCTTACTTTATTGATTTGATTCAATCCGTTGAGTTGCGAGGAACCTTTACATATACATATAACAACTCATATCTTTCTATACCAAAAAAATTCGAAACTTGGAATCTGTACTATACTCGCGGATCCTCTCAGAAATAAAAAGAATCGAGTACTAAAGAAAGACCGCGATTTGGGAAGAACAAAAATACTTGTTACGGCAATAACACTTAGTAAGACCAACCGGTGGGTTGGGCTTCGCTACAAAAGGGGTTTGTTTTGGAGCAAACTTACACTACACAATGAAAGATAGTACAGAGTGATAGAATCTGTCATCAGTGGAATCATAAATGATCTACATAAGATACTTCTAATAGAAAAGAAAGAATCACACATTGTTGAACAATTCGATAGACCAAATCCCCAAGCCGACCCAACTCATAGAATACAGAAGAAGGAACATTGATACATTAGGGACCCATTTGATTATTGTTCGGCCAAAAACTCATTAGTCGGAGTCGAGGACTTCTACAAATACAAGACCAACAAAAGAATAGGTACTAGATCCGTGTAACTTAAGTATTGTATTCGACTTGATTGGGTCAGAATGAAGTTTTTAGACAGGATCATGTCATGATTTTCACTTCATAAATTGACTGGGATTGGGTATACCAAAACAAAAATATATCAGTAACTTTTTGATCATGGACAGGAAAAAAGTCATATGTAATTCATCCATGAAGATTAATGAAAAAGGATAGGTATTTTATCCGAGATTTTGCAAATAGCGATTGGATCCGTTGGAATGAATTATTGTTTTTATTTTCCTGTCCTTATGTATTGACATGGGCATGTGGTAATGCTTTCATTTCTATGGACAAAGGAACCTGTCAGTCCATAAACAAGTACTAATGAGGAAATGAAAACTATACTAAACTAAAATAGAATGTCTATACAAAAAAAAATGAAATGTGTTAGGGCTATACGGACTCGAACCGTAGACCTTCTCGGTAAAACAGATCAAACTGATTATTATCAAAATGATTCGAACTGTTTCAAAGACCCAACATGCATTT